TCTCCTAGAAGTTGGTTATCGACTTCTCATTTTGTTCTAGGATTCTTCTTTTTTGTGGGCCATTTGTGGCATGCAGGAAGAGCCCGAGCTGCTGCTGCAGGTTTTGAAAAGGGGATCGATCGTGATTTGGAACCTGTTCTTTACATGAACCCTCTTAACTAAGATTTTCTTATTTATACCTGTTCGAACTAATGTTTTCTTTTTTTTCTGTTCTGGCTCGGTTATTCCATCTAGCCGAGCCATTCATTCCTTTTTATGAAAGAAAGATAAGGGACAGAATAAAGAAAAAAAATTAAAGAAACAAACATATTCAATAAGCAAAAGGAGAGAGAGGGATTCGAACCCTCGATAGTTCCTAGAACTATACCGGTTTTCAAGACCGGAGCTATCAACCACTCAGCCATCTCTCCACAGCCTAATCCCTATTTTACTCCTACAAATAGAACATAGCCATATAAAAAGATCTACTAACCTCTAGAAAGATCTCAGATGCAAGTCCCTTATTAGACATATCTCTGTATACTGTATACCCGGATATATGATCCTATATACCCGCTTGTGAAATTTGTGAAATAAAGACTAAATCCCCTCTCCTCACCGCCATATCCAAATAAAAAAAGCGGATAAGTAAAAATAAGTTTTAATTAAAGAGAAGAATCAATGGATTCATGATTAAACCCCTCCTACTTCTTGTATTTTTTTACAATTTTGATTAAGTGAGGGATCAAATATGTAGTCAACTTTATTTGATGGTAGCTTGGAGGATTAGAAATATGACTATTGCTTTCCAATTAGCTGTTTTTGCATTAATTGCGACTTCCTCAGTCTTAGTAATTAGTGTACCCCTTGTATTTGCTTCTCCTGATGGTTGGTCAAATAATAAAAACGTTGTATTTTCCGGTACATCATTATGGATTGGGCTAGTCTTTCTCGTAGCTATTCTGAATTCTCTCATTTCTTAAATTTGTTTAGTATTTAGTAGCCAGGTACAAAATAAATAAAAAGGGCATTTCTTCGAAAACATTCGAATAGTGAGACGTATTAAAATTAAAACGCAATTTGCGTTCCGAATTGCTACCTCTTCTCTTTCAGTATTATGAAATTCCATTCCCATTAGAATATTCATTTTAGAATATTCATTGACAGACAATAAAAAAAGGAAAACTCTAATATAATAGAAAATGAAACGAAACGGTCGACCCAGACATAGACGGTCGACCCAAGCGGATATACGCTATAAAATATATAGCGTAGCGAGCGTAGTTCAATGGTAAAACATCTCCTTGCCAAGGAGAAGATACGGGTTCGATTCCCGCCGCTCGCCCCCTTAATTTAGTTTTAGTAAAGTACTATGATAAAAAATTTAGTCTAGTTTACTGTTTAACTACTTATTTATATTCACTTAAGTATTTAAGTAGGTGTTAGTCTAGTACAGTATCCCTTACTATACTTATCCTTCCTTTGCATCCCACTCAAAAAAGGGGGACGCTACGGAGCCGGAAAGGGCTCCGTAAATCGGGTATTCACTGAGACAAAGAACTCGCAAACTTCTTTTAAAGGGAAGGGAGAAGTAGACTGTGCCTTTCTTTCATTTTTCTTTTACGCAGAGTTGGGAGGAGCCTTGCGCGTTCTGGGGGCAAGTGCCTTCGCAAACTGCTCAATTTTTCCCTCTAGGGCCGGGAACTAATGAATAAAAAAAGTTGGATATCACCCAACCCTCTACCATATCTAGAGAAATAGAAGAGTCCTTTTATACAGACTGCTAAGTGCGGAGACGGGAATCGAACCCGTGACCTCAAGGTTATGAGCCTCGTGAGCTACCAAACTGCTCTACTCCGCTCTAGAGTACCAAAAACTGGTTGACAAAGAAGGTTGAATACAGGCCTTTACCATGTCTAGACAAAAAGAATACTCCTTTTATTTTTATAGAGATAAAGAATGGAGCGGGTAGCGGGAATCGAACCCGCATCGTTAGCTTGGAAGGCTAGGGGTTATAGTCGACGCTGGTTTATTATTTTTAACGTCTCTAATTCAAAACCGAACATGAAATTTTGATTTCATTCGGCTCCTTTATGGATATTCTCACCACTTAACATCTATGTCAGCTTTTCTATTTGAATGGAACCAAAGCTCTCCGCTTTCTAGATGATCCTTATAGAGTAGGAAATAGAACTTCGATCTAAATCTATCTAATCTACTTACTTCGTTCCCTAATTTCATTCAAGAGATCCTCGAGGAAAAGAATTTGGTTTCCACCGAGCTGAAACAATATGCTGATGGTTCTAGTAAACCAAAACTATCGTTTTTTAGCTATTTGGCTTCCTTATTCCTTTTTTAACAAAAGAAGATTTAGTTACGATTGGAAATAAACTTTTTAGTATCTTCATCCATAGATCCTTTACTCATATTTTTAAAATGGGAATAATTACATTACTCCAATGCAAAATTATGCTTCGCGACTCTGTACTCCTAATCTAATTTGTATTTTGGATGCAATTTCAATTAGTCTTTAGATACAAATCGCGAGAATTTATATTCTTCCTCAATATGCTATTGAGAGGAAAAGGATTAAATCCTTTATAAGAACTAAAGTTTTCATCGGAATATAAAAAACTTAAAGATTTAAGTATCTCATTTCAAATTCCGTTATTAATAGAACGAATCACACTTTTACCACTAAACTATACCCGCTACATGTAGATTATGATATAAATAGTACCCTTTGTCAAGGATATCCATTGGATGGAGAAGGTTCATGACACTGAGCGGTTGGTACTTCTATTTCGATCGCTGGCCTTTACTTTATTTAGGATTTAGATAGCCACTCTCGTCTGTAAAATACATTCCATCTCTTCTTAGCCAATAGCGTCTGAACCAAATGTATGTATTTCGATTAGGATCCTATTCTACGGTTATAACTACAATGATCATTATTTACTTTGCGAGGACGTAAGTGTGCCAGACTGCTGTACGGAATACTTTTATTATTCCTACAATATACACTAGGGGATAAGACTGTCCCTATAAATTCCTTTTTTCCTTTTCTTTTTTGTTCAATTCTAAACAAAAAAATTATGGAAGATGTTTCCTTACCCCACTTATCATTAAGTACCAGTCGTAGAGAAAGAGTGAGATGCTTTTTTAAAATTCATCCTAGACTTTCCTTCCCTATGGCTTGATAGAAGTAAGAAACAAAGAGTCATCAGTTAAAGAAAAAACGGACAGGACCGACGGATTTACCTGATGTAAAGAAGATCCTAAAAGTCTCGGCTTAGTCGATTCTCTCCATTTACCACTTTCCTCTCTCTCTCCTTTTTTCCACTCACTCAATTCTATTTTATTAGATTCTTGTTTAAAAGAATCAAAATAGAACTAAGAACGCATAAAAAAAGAACATAGAGGATCAAGACCATTACCAAATGTTCCTTCCACGAATCATATTGGGTAATTTAATTCTTAGGGTTCCAGAATCCGTCTATTTTACTAGTCTTCGGAAACAGAAAACCCTGAACCAGGAAGAGTTAAGTTATGTAGGATATGGTTTTTTTTATTGTGTCCACTCTTTCTCTTTCTTCACGTATTTTATTATATAAAAAAACCTATACTTTAGTTTTGTGCAAGTTATAAGAGAGAATATGAAATATTTTATTATTTCTTATTTTTCTTAATTTTCTCAATATTTTGAGCTCGCAAGATTTTGAACCTCGCCATGACTAAACTTCTATATATCGATATATACATATATAATCTCTACATAATATCTCTATCTATACATATAATATGTACATTATGCAGTAGCCCCATAATGGGAAATCAAAGTGTCAAATTTTTGAATTAAATAAAAAGCCCTTTTAACTCAGTGGTAGAGTAATGCCATGGTAAGGCATAAGTCATCGGTTCAAATCCGATAAAGGGCTTTTAAAATTAGTGGTAGAGTAATGCCGTGCTAAGACGTAAGTCATCTTTTTCTTTGTTTTTGAAACTTTCTCCATTTTTTATAGAATTTTATGACTTAGTGCGGGATGCATGCATTTTTGTTCTGAACACTAAATAAAGCACCAAATGTAAATTGCAAAAAAGAAATGAAATTGGACTCTTTTTCATCGTAGATCAATCAAAAAACTACCTGTACTGAACTAATATGGATATAGAATTGCTATTTAGTAATCCATTCTTATTCTATACCCTTTAAATGAATTTCCCTAATAAAGTAGGGGATGATCCATGAATTAATCTAATCAGCAACTAAAAAAACTCCTAGATGAAAACATAACAGAAAAGTAGGAAAAACTCTTTACTTTGGATCTAGTTATACTTTTCGAGTATATTGACAATTCCAAAAAACTGCTCATAATATGATTATAGTATAATCACGAGCGGTTGTATATGGCCTTATCGTCTAGTGATGCCCCTATCGTCTAGTGGTTCAGGACATCTCTCTTTCAAGGAGGCAGCGGGGATTCGACTTCCCCTGGGGGTAGGAAGTATTTTGAAAGGAGGTTAATCATAGATTATCAAAAACCCTAGAATGAATTCTTCCTGGGTCGATGCCCGAGCGGTTAATGGGGACGGACTGTAAATTCGTTGACAATATGTCTACGCTGGTTCAAATCCAGCTCGGCCCAAAAATCTAGGACTTCGTGAATATGAACTAAATCCTTTTGTATTTCTTCCATAAAATAAAATGTCTGATCTGATCTATACAAATAAAAGATAAAGAAAAAAGGGAGAAATTTTATTTATAACCCATATCTCTCTCATTCCTTTCTTACAAACAAAAGAGTTTTTCTTATTGAAGGGTGGATTATTATCCATTTTTAGTGATAAAAAAGTACGACATACTAGGTATATCGCTCTCACTATACCCGCATATAATATGTAGGTATGTAGGATATGATTCGTCTATTTCTTAGAGTAGGGGAGACGAAGCGAATCTTCTTATGTTTCTATTTAAGAATAGGTATGCCATACATCCCGCGGGGATTGTAGTTCAATTGGTCAGAGCACCGCCCTGTCAAGGCGGAAGCTGCGGGTTCGAGCCCCGTCAGTCCCGAACTAGGGTTTAATGAATGGATAAATTCCTATTTCCTTTTTCCATGAAAAAAGGGGGAGGGAGCAAGATCAAATACCCATAGCCATAAGGCACCCTTACTTCGCTTTTTTATTTTGCATCTCTCATTAAAGAGGGAGGGGAAGCGTATAGGAATTTTTTTTTCACTACTCCCGATCGATAAAGAAAGACACACATATGATATAGAATATAGAATACCGGTATTTTACCGGAATCCATACATAAATAGTATTCCCTTATTATTTAAGATCTCTTTTCCCCATGTCAGTTCTACTGCTTATTTGGATGCCCATGTGACCCATAGAAAGTTGGTCATATAATACATACATACATAATTGTATGTATAACTATAATAAAAAGGAAGGGAAATTGGATAAGATTAAGAAAGATCATGGGTTAGAGGTATAGAAAAGAAAAAGGAGAAAAGGATTAAAAAAGAAAAGGGGGAATTCCTAATTCAATCAAAAAAAACCATTTTGGTCTTAATATGGATAAAGGGTCTTCCTATGTTATAGTATTCCCCTCTCAACTATGAATTGATTTGATAGATCCAATATTCATAATATTGAATTGATTCAGTATTATCAGACTGCAAGCTCTACCCTTGAATTTACAGGATACCCCTTTTTCCTCCCCATGGGATTATATCCCGAGTTATTGTGAAAATAAAAAATAAAGAGGTTATGGAAGTCAATATTCTCGCATTTATTGCTACTGCACTGTTCATTCTAATTCCTACTGCTTTTTTACTTATTATTTATGTAAAAACAGTCAGCCAAAATGATTAATTGGAATTCCAATTAATCATTGAAGAAATGCAAAAGGGATTAAATCAAAAAAATCCAAGTCTTAAATGAAAGGATCTGGTTGGAATCTTAAAGTGTGGTAGAAAGAACTACATATAGTTTTTTCTACGACACTTTAGAGTCTTTCTATTATATTATCGGAGTGAAACAAAACTAAAAAAAAAAAAAAAAGATTAAAGAATAACGTTTGACAAAATGATTAATGCAAAACGATCAATTAAAGAAAAGAGTTGATACAACAATTTGATTATTCAATCAATTAGTAGTATCCCTAGAGTCCACTCCTCCCCCATACTACTAGTGAAAGAGAGAATGTAAAGACTACCATTAAAGCAGCCCAAGCGAGACTTACTATATCCATCTAAATTATGTCTCCTATTTCTATGAAGGAATTATTCTACTATTGATCAATAATCATAGTGGAATCAAGGGTACAGAGTCAAAAAGGGATTCTACGCTAAAGCTATGGATCAATCAGTTCAAGGAATTTACTCCTAACAAATTCTTATTCTTATAGGAATTCCAGTAGAATTAGAGAGCATTAAGTATAAATATGATACATAGCATAGCCCTTTTACTTAAAAAAGAGTACGGGAATGATGTCCTAAATACTGAATAGAAGAAGCGGGAATCGGAAGATTTTTTATTCCTTTTGTTACTCTATTTTTTTTATAAGCAAAGGACACCCGAGTATACCATAAAATTATGGACAAATAAATATTTTTTGGATACCTACCTTACCTATATTTATTTACCTATATTTATTTTTGACCTAAACCCTACAGCCCTGCTTTCTATCATTCTATGAAAGAATGAAGAGACTTTATCCACAACACAACTCCTAAATTAACTTAGGATCGGCCTGTTTAATCTGATTCTCGCTAGAATAAGTAGTCCTTACTTTAAAGTGTATATAGATAAAATAAGATGTACGATAATGTATGATAATTAGGAAGTCTTGATATTCCTTCGTGGGGCCCCTTCTTAAATCTTAAATTGAAAAAAAAAGGAATGCCCCTTACCTTAGGAACCTTTCTTTGGATACCAAGATTTCTGACATCTTATCCTCGTAGTTTTAAATTCTCAAATCGAATCAATATCCCTTCCCTATTGGTAACCTTTTTTTTGGCCACTAACGCCAAAGCAAACCCTAGTTTGAGGATAGAACTATGCTCTGGTCTGGTATGCATTCTAAAAACACAGTATCGGCAGGCCTGGTTACTCTCTTGCCCAAACTTATGCGGAGTACTAATTTCGCGAGTTCGATCAGTACTATAAACCTAAGTATTTTATTGATCAGGCGGCACCCAGATTTGAACTGGGGATAAAGGATTTGCAGTCCCCTGCCTTACCGCTTGGCCATGCCGCCAAAAAATCCGAGCGAAAATCGAGAAAAGAGCAAGTATTCGTGCACGTTTTCTTACAAAAACCCCCTTTTTTTTATTTGGAATATAATTCCCCTTACTTTTTTCCAATCTTTTTCAAAAAATTTATTCCTGCTTTTTTTGATCCTGTTTCTATTATTCTCTTCGATAGCTTCTATCTTAAAATAAAACGGATACTGCTAATACAATAAAACTTTCTGTTTCTTTCTATTAAGATGGAAAAGGAGAATAAAGTGGATTTCTAGGCACAGGCTGCAAAATTCAGAACGAATTGGAACCGTTAAGTAGTGAACGACTCTTAAATAGGTATTATCTCCCCCTTCCTTGTAATGGCATAATAAAATATTATGGCTTTATGCCTAATCTGTGTATAGGTAAACTGCAGGTCCGAACAGCATTATTATCCAAAGATCCCCCTTATGTACATATGTCTATGGGGAATCGTGCTTTAATTTTTCAAAGCATTAAATATCTTGAATAAAAATAGGGAAATTTGCTCTGATATAGAGTATAACCTGACTATCTTAGCCTATCCAAGTGAAATTACGATAAAAGAAAAGCATGGATATGTGTAGAGGTCGATAACTAGATTGGCATATACTTAAAAAAGGGACTTACTTTATTTTGAATTTCACAAGGAAATCCTAAATTTTCTAGCAATTCTACTACTCCGAAATAAAAAAAAACCCTCAAATTTTTTTTTGAGATTAAAGTAAGCACGCTATTCTAAATCGAAGTAAAGTCAAACTTTCTAGTGTATTTATTATATTAGGGCTTTATTACATTAATAATAGAAAGGAGATAAAATGAGAAATCTTTGCCATCCAATCTGATTAGAATATCATGAAAGTATAAGTAGCAGAATTTTTTTCTAGGAATGTTTTATCAATTCATTTTCATTCCATTTGTACCCCTCCTCTGGAAAACTCGAACTTTCGTCAAAATAGTCTCTATTCATATGTATGAAATACATATATGAAATACGTATGTGGAGTTCCCTAGAATTTCATGTGATTCAGTAAACAGAATATAGATTCCATGATTGCTAGATCAATCCATAGGGATTGATGAAGAGTGAGCTGATAATGGAATTTTTCTTTGATAAACAGGAAACTTAAGATTAAGATGCTCCGGAATGGAAACGAGGGAATGTCCACAATACCCGGATTTAGTCAGATCCAATTCGAGGGATTTTGTAGGTTCATTAATCAAGCCTTGGCAGAAGAACTTGACAAGTTTCCAACAATTAAAGACCCAGATCACGAAATTGCATTTCAATTATTTGCGAAAGGATATCAATTGCTAGAACCCTCGATAAAAGAAAGGGATGCTGTGTATGAATCACTCACCTATTCTTCCGAATTATATGTATCCGCGAGATTAATTTTTGGTTTCGATGTGCAAAAGCAAACCATTTCTATTGGAAACATTCCTATAATGAATTCCTTAGGAACCTTTATTATAAATGGAATATACCGAATTGTGATCAATCAAATATTGCTAAGTCCTGGTATTTACTACCGTTCGGAATTAGACCATAAGGGAATTTCTATCTACACTGGGACTATAATATCAGATTGGGGAGGAAGATCGGAATTAGCAATTGATAAAAAAGAAAGGATATGGGCTCGCGTGAGTAGAAAACAAAAGATATCTATTCTAGTTCTATCATCAGCTATGGGTTCGAATCTAAGAGAAATTCTGGATAACGTTTCCTACCCTGAAATTTTTTTGTCTTTCCCGAATGCTAAGGAGAAGAAGAGGATTGAGTCAAAAGAAAAAGCTATTTTGGAGTTTTATCAACAATTTGCTTGTGTAGGTGGGGACCTGGTATTTTCGGAGTCCTTATGTGAGGAATTACAAAAGAAATTTTTTCAACAAAAATGTGAATTAGGAAGGATTGGTCGACGAAATATGAATCGGAGACTTAATCTTGATATACCTCAGAACAATACATTTTTGTTACCACGAGATGTATTGGCCGCTACGGATCATTTGATTGGAATGAAATTTGGAACGGGTATACTTGACGATGACGATATGAATCACTTGAAAAATAAACGTATTCGTTCGGTTGCGGATCTGTTACAAGATCAATTCGGACTGGCTCTTGGTCGTTTACAACATGCAGTTCAAAAAACTATTCGTAGAGTATTCATACGTCAATCGAAACCGACTCCCCAAACTTTGGTAACTCCAACTTCAACTTCGATTTTATTAATAACTACTTATGAGACCTTTTTTGGTACATATCCGTTATCTCAAGTTTTTGATCAAACGAATCCATTGACACAAACTGTTCATGGGCGAAAAGTGAGTTGTTTAGGTCCTGGAGGGTTGACCGGGAGAACTGCAAGTTTTCGGAGCCGAGATATTCATCCGAGTCACTATGGGCGTATTTGTCCAATTGACACGTCCGAAGGAATCAATGTTGGACTTACTGGATCCTTAGCAATTCATGCGAGAATTGATCACTTGTGGGGATCCATAGAGAGTCCATTTTATGAAATATCTGCTGAGAAAGAAAAAAAAAAAAAAGCGAGACAGGTGGTTTATCTATCACCAAATAGAGATGAATATTATATGATAGCAGCAGGAAATTCTTTGTCCTTGAATCAAGGTATTCAGGAAGAGCAGGTTGTTCCAGCTAGATACCGTCAAGAATTCCTGACTATTGCATGGGAACAGATTCATGTTAGAAGTATTTTTCCTTTCCAATATTTTTCTATTGGAGGTTCTCTCATTCCTTTTATTGAGCACAATGATGCGAATCGGGCTTTAATGAGTTCTAATATGCAGCGCCAAGCAGTTCCCCTTTCTCGGTCCGAGAAGTGCATTGTTGGAACTGGATTGGAGCGCCAAACAGCTCTAGATTCGAGGGTTTCCATTATAGCCGAACGCGAGGGAAAGATCGTTTCTACTGATAGTCATAAGATCCTTTTATCAAGTAGTGGGAAGACTATAAGTATTCCTTTAGTTAACCACCGTCGCTCTAACAAAAATACTTGTATGCACCAAAAACCCCGGGTTCCACAGGGTAAATCCATTAAAAAAGGACAAATTTTAGCAGAGGGAGCTGCTACAGTTGGGGGGGAACTTGCTTTAGGAAAAAACGTATTAGTAGCTTATATGCCATGGGAAGGTTACAATTTTGAAGACGCAGTACTAATTAGCGAACGTTTGGTATATGAGGATATTTATACCTCTTTTCACATCCGGAAATATGAAATTCAGACGGATACGACAAGCCAAGGCTCTGCTGAAAAAATCACTAAAGAAATACCACATCTAGAAGAACATTTACTCCGCAATTTGGACAGAAATGGAGTTGTTAGGTTGGGATCCTGGGTAGAAACAGGTGATATTTTAGTAGGTAAATTAACGCCTCAGATAGCGAGTGAATCGTCGTATATCGCGGAAGCTGGATTATTACGGGCCATATTTGGCCTTGAGGTATCCACTTCAAAAGAAACTTCTCTCAAATTACCTATAGGTGGAAGAGGGCGCGTTATCGACGTGAAATGGATCCAGAGGGACCCCCTCGACATAACGGTTCGTGTATATATTTTACAGAAACGTGAAATCAAAGTTGGGGATAAAGTAGCCGGAAGACATGGGAATAAGGGGATCATTTCCAAAATTTTGCCTAGGCAAGATATGCCCTATTTGCAAGATGGAACACCTGTTGATATGGTCTTCAATCCCTTAGGAGTACCCTCCCGAATGAATGTGGGACAAATATTTGAAAGCTCGCTCGGATTAGCGGGGGATCTGCTAAAGAAACATTATAGAATAGCACCCTTTGATGAGAGATATGAGCAAGAGGCTTCAAGAAAACTTGTGTTTTCAGAATTATATGAAGCCAGTAAAGAAACAAAAAATCCATGGGTATTTGAACCCGAGTACCCGGGAAAAAGCAGAATATTTGATGGAAGAACAGGAGACCCCTTCGAACAACCTGTTCTAATAGGGAAGTCCTATATCTTAAAATTAATTCATCAAGTTGATGAGAAAATTCATGGGCGTTCTACTGGGCCCTACTCACTTGTTACACAACAACCCGTTAGAGGAAGAGCCAAGCAAGGGGGACAACGAGTAGGAGAAATGGAAGTTTGGGCTTTAGAAGGATTTGGTGTTGCTCATATTTTACAAGAGATACTTACTTATAAATCTGACCATCTTATAGCTCGCCAAGAAATACTTAATGCTACGATCTGGGGAAAACGAATACCTAATCACGAGGATCCTCCAGAATCTTTTCGAGTGCTCGTTCGAGAACTACGATCTTTGGCTCTAGAACTGAATCATTTCCTTGTATCTGAGAAGAACTTCCAGGTTAATAGGGAGGAAGTTTGATTTGATCGGAATAAATATAAATTCTTTTCTTATTTCTATTTTATGATTGACCAATATAAACATCAACAACTTCAAATTGGACTCGTTTCCCCTCAACAAATAAAGGCTTGGGCTAACAAAAACCTACCTAATGGAGAAGTCGTTGGCGAAGTCACAAGGCCCTCTACTTTTCATTATAAAACCGATAAACCAGAAAAAGATGGATTGTTTTGCGAAAGAATCTTTGGACCCATAAAAAGCGGAATTTGCGCTTGTGGCAATTCTCGAGCGAGCGGAGCTGAAAACGAAGACGAGAGATTTTGCCAAAAGTGCGGGGTAGAATTTGTGGATTCTCGGATACGAAGATATCAAATGGGATACATCAAACTCGCATGTCCCGTGACTCATGTGTGGTATTTGAAAGGTCTTCCTAGTTATATCGCGAATCTTTTAGATAAACCTCTTAAGAAGTTGGAGGGCCTAGTATACGGTGATTTCTCTTTTGCTAGGCCCAGCACTAAAAAACCTACTTTTTTACGATTACGAGGTTTATTCGAAGAGGAAATTTCATCCTGTAACCACAGCATTTCTCCCTTTTTTTCTACCCCAGGCTTTGCAACATTTCGAAATCGGGAAATTGCGACAGGAGCAGGTGCTATTAGAGAACAATTAGCAGATTTGGATTTGCGAATTATTATAGAGAATTCCTTGGTCGAATGGAAGGAATTAGAAGACGAGGGGTATAGTGGAGATGAATGGGAAGATAGAAAAAGACGAATAAGAAAAGTTTTTTTGATTAGACGCATGCAATTGGCGAAACATTTTATTCAAACAAATGTGGAACCAGAATGGATGGTTTTGTGCTTATTACCGGTTCTTCCTCCCGAATTGAGACCCATTGTTTATAGGTCTGGAGATAAAGTAGTGACTTCGGACATTAATGAACTTTATAAGAGAGTTATCCGTCGGAACAACAACCTTGCCTATCTATTAAAAAGAAGTGAATTAGCGCCTGCAGATTTAGTAATGTGCCAGGAAAAATTGGTACAAGAAGCCGTGGATACACTTCTTGATAGTGGGTCCCGCGGGCAACCGATAAGGGATGGTCACAATAAAGTATACAAATCACTTTCAGATGTAATTGAAGGTAAAGAGGGAAGGTTTCGCGAGACTCTGCTTGGGAAACGGGTCGATTACTCGGGGCGTTCTGTCATTGTTGTGGGTCCTTCGCTTTCATTACATCAATGTGGATTACCTCTAGAGATAGCAATAAAGCTTTTTCAGCTATTTGTAATTCGCGATTTAATCACGAAACGCGCTACTTCTAATGTCAGGATTGCTAAAAGGAAAATTTGGGAAAAGGAACCCATTGTATGGGAAATACTTCAAGAAGTTATGCGGGGACATCCTGTACTATTAAATAGAGCACCTACCCTGCATAGATTAGGCATACAGGCCTTTCAACCCACTTTAGTAGAGGGGCGTACTATTTCTTTACACCCATTAGTGTGTAAGGGTTTCAATGCGGACTTTGATGGGGATCAAATGGCTGTTCATCTACCTTTATCCTTGGAAGCTCAGGCGGAAGCCCGTTTACTTATGTTTTCTCATATGAATCTCTTATCTCCCGCTATTGGAGATCCTATTTGCGTACCAACCCAAGACATGCTTATCGGGCTTTATCTATTAACGATTGGAAACCGTCGAGGTATTTGTGCAAATAGATATAATAGTTTCGAAAACTATCCAAATCAAAAAGTAAATTACAATAATAATAATTCTAAGTATACGAAAGATAAAGAACCCCACTTTTCTAGTTCTTATGATGCACTGGGAGCTTATAGACAGAAACTAATCAGTTTAGAGAGTCCCTTGTGGCTACGATGGAAACTGGATCAACGCGTCATTGGGTCAAGAGAAGTTCCAATTGAAGTTCAATATGAATCTTTGGGGACTTATCATGAGATTTATGCCCACTATCTAATAGTGGGAAATAGAAAAAAAGAAATTCGTTCTATATACATTCGAACCACTCTCGGTCATATTTCTTTTTATAGAGAAATAGAGGAAGCCATACAAGGATTTAGTCAGGCCTATTCATACATTATCTAAACAAGGAAGTTAGATTCGGTGATGCCCCTCCCCTTTTGGGGGGCATTCCGATTTCCGTAGTATCATCATTTTTGCCACGCGAATCCAGATTGAGATTAAGGAAATGAAGTTAATTAAATTTTCGAATCACTGACTCAGGCCCATTGTCGAATCCTACTCAGCAATTGTCGAATCCTACTCAGCCGAAAAGGGGGTACTTATGTATGGCGGAACGGGCCAATCTGGTCTTTCATAATAAAGAGATAGACGGAACTGGTATGAAACGACTTATTAGCAGATTAATAGATCATTTCGGAATGGGATATACATCCCATATACTGGATCAACTAAAGACTCTGGGCTTCCATCAAGCCACTACTACATCGATTTCGTTAGGAATCGAGGATCTTTTAACAATACCCTCTAAGGGATGGTTAGTACAAGACGCAGAGCAACAAAGTTTTCTTTTGGAGAAACACTATTATTATGGGGCTATACACGCGGTAGAAAAATTACGCCAATCCGTTGAGATATGGTATGCGACAAGTGAATATTTGAAACAAGAAATGAATTCGAATTTTCGGATAACGGATCCTTCTAATCCAGTCTATCTAATGTCTTTTTCAGGAGCCAGAGGAAATGCATCTCAGGTACACCAATTAGTAGGTATGAGAGGATTAATGGCAGACCCTCAAGGACAAATGATTGATTTACCTATTCAAAGCAATTTACGCGAGGGGCTTTCTTTGACAGAATATATAATTTCCTGCTATGGAGCCCGCAAAGGGGTTGTAGATACTGCTGTACGAACAGCAGATGCTGGATATCTTACACGTCGACTTGTTGAAGTAGTTCAACATATTCTTGTGCGTAGAAGAGATTGTGGTACTATCCGAGGTATTTCTGTGAGTCCTCAAAATGGGATGACGGAAAAACTTTTTGCCCAAACACTAATTGGTCGTGTATTAGCAGACGATATATATATCGGTTCACGATGCATTGCCGCTCGAAATCAAGATATCGGAATTGGATTAGTGAATCGATTCATAACTGCCTTTCGAGCACAACCATTTCGAGCACAACCAATATATATTAGAACCCCCTTTACCTGCCGAAGCACTTCTTGGATCTGTCAATTATGTTATGGCCGGAGTCCTACTCATAGTGATCTCGTAGAATTGGGAGAAGCCGTAGGTATTATTGCGGGTCAATCAATTGGGGAGCCCGGGACTCAACTAACATTAAGAACTTTTCATACTGGCGGAGTATTCACAGGGGGTACTGCCGACCTTGTACGATCCCCTTCGAATGGAAAAATCCAATTCACTGAAAATTTGGTTCACCCCACACGTACCCGCCATGGACAGCCTGCTTTTCTATGTTATATAGACTTGCATGTAACTATTCAGAGTCAGGATATTCTATATAGTGTGAGTATTCCCTCAAAAAGCTTGATTCTAGTGCAAAATGATCAATATGTAAAATCCGAACAAGTAATTGCGGAGATTCGTGCCGGAACGTCCACTTTACATTTTAAAGAAAAGGTACAAAAGCATATTTATTCCGAATCAGACGGCCAAATGCACTGGAGTACTGATGTTTACCATGCGCCCGAATATCAATATGGTAATCTTCGTCGATTACCAAAAACAAGCCATTTATGGATATTGTCAGTAAGTATATGCAGATCCAGTATAGCGTCTTTTTCACTCCACAAGGATCAAGATCAAATGAATACTTATGGTAAAAAAGATAGGGGAATTTTTGATTATTCAAGGTCGGGTCGAATCGTGGCCAATGGCCATTGGAATTTGATCTATCCTTCTATTTTTCAAGATAATTCGGATTTGTTGGCAAAAAAGCGAAGAAATAGGTTCGTCATTCCATTACAATACCATCAAGAACAAGAGAAAGAACTAATATCCTGTTTGGGGATTTCGATTGAAATACCCTTTATGGGTGTTTTACGTAGAAATACTATTTTTGCTTATTTTGACGATCCACAATACAGAAAAGATAAAAAGGGTTCGGGAATTGTTAAATTTAGATATAGGACCCTAGAGGAAGAATATAGGACTCGAGAGGAAGACTTAGAAGACGAATATGAGACCCTAGAAGACGAATATAGGACCCGAGAGGGCGAATACGAATATGAAACCCTAGAAGACGAATATGGGAGCCCAGAGAACGAATATGGGAACCCAGAGAACGAATATAGGACTTTAGAGAAAGACTCAGAAGACGAATATGGAAGCCCAGAGAGCAAATATAGGACCCGAGAGGGCGAATATGGAACTCTAGAGGAAGACTCAGAAGACGAATATGGGAACCCCGGGGAAAGCTCAGAGGACAAATATGGGACTTTAGAGGAAGACTTAGAAGAAGAGTCCGAGGACGAATACGATAGTCCAGAGGAAGATTCTATCTTAAAAAAAGAGGGTTTGATTGAGCATCGAGGAACAAAAGAATTTAGTCTAAAATACCAAAAAGAAGTGGATCGGTTTTTTTTCATTCTTCAAGAACTGCATATCTTGCCGAGATCTTCATACCTAAAGGTACTTGACAATAGTATTATTGGAGTGAATACACAACTCACAAAAAATACAAGAAGTCGACTAGGCGGACTGGTCCGAGTGAGGAGAAAAAAAAGCCATACAGAACTCAAAATATTTTCCGGAGATATTCATTTTCCTGAAGAAGCAGATAAGGTATTAGGTGGCTGTTTGATACCACCAGAAAGAAAAAAAAAATATTCTAAGGAATCAAAAAAAAGGAAAAATTGGGTCTATGTTCAACGAAAAAAAATTCTCAAGAGCAAGGAAAAGTATTTTGTTTTCGTTCGCCCTGCAGTCGCATATGAAATGGACGAAGGGAGAAATTTAGCAACACTTTTCCCACAGGATCTCTTGCAAGAAGAAGATAATCTCCAACTTCGACTTGTCAATTTTATTTCTCATGAAAATAGCAAGTTAACTCAAAGAATTTATCACACAAATAGTCAATTTGTTAGAACTTGCTTAGTAGTGAATTGGGAACAAGAAGAAAAAGAGAAAGCTGGTGCTTCCCTTGTTGAGGTAAGAGCAAATGACCTTATTCGCGATTTCCTAAGAATTGAGTTAGTCAAGTCTACTATTTCATATACACGAAAAAGGTATGATAGGACAAGTGCAGGACCGATTCCCCATAATAGGTTAGATCGCACCAATATCAATTCCTTTTATTCCAAGGCGAAGATTGAATCACTTAGCCAACATCAAGAAGCTATTGGCACATTGTTGAATCGAAATAAAGAATACCAACCTTTGATGATTTTGTCGGCATCCAACTGTTCTCGAATTGGTTTATTCAAGAATTTAAAACATCCCAATGCGATAAAAGAATTAAATCCTAGAATTCCTATTCAAGAAATTTTTGGACCCTTAGGCGTTATTGTACCTAGTATATCGAATTTTTATTCATCTTACTATTTACTAACGTATAATAAGATCCTGTTAAAAAAATATTTGTTCCTTGCCAATTTGAAACAAACCTTCCACGTACTTCAAGGACTAAAATACTCTTTAATAGATGAAAATCAAAGGATTTCGAATTTCGATAGTAACATAATGTTGGATCCATTACTTTTGAATTGTCGCTTTGTCCATCATGATTCTTGGGAAGAGACATCAGCAATAATTCACCTTGGACAATTTATTTTTGAAAATGTATGTCTATTTAAATCGCACATAAAAAAATCTGGTCAAATTTTCATTGTTAATATGGATTCCTTTGTTATAAGAGCAGCTAAACCTTATTTGGCCACTACAGGAGCAACTGTTAATGGTCATTATGGAGAAATCCTTTACAAGGGGGATAGGTTAGTTACGTTTATATATGAAAAATCGAGATCTAGTGACATAACGCAAGGTCTTCCAAAAGTGGAACAAATCTTTGAAGCGCGTTCAATTGATTCATTATCCCCGAATCTCGAAAGGAGAATTGAGGATTGGAATGAGCGTATACCAAGAATTCTTGGGGTCCCCTGGGGATTCTTGATTGGAGCTGAGCTAACCATAGCTCAAAGTCGTATCTCTTTGGTTAATAAAATCCAAAAGGTTTATCGATCCCAAGGGGTACAAATTCATAATAGACATATAGAAATTATTATACGCCAAGTAACATCAAAAGTGCGGGTTTCCGAAGATGGAATGTCTAATGTTTTTTCACCTGGGGAATTAATCGGACTATTGCGAGCGGAACGAGCAGGGCGAGCTTTGGATGAATCGATCTATTATCGGGCAATCTTATTGGGAATAACAAGGGCTTCCCTGAATACCCAAAGTTTCATATCTGAAGCAAGTTTTCAAGAAACTGCTCGAGTTTTAGCAAAAGCTGCCCTACGAGGTCGCATTGATTGGTTGAAAGGGTTGAAAGAAAACGTAGTTCTGGGGGGGATTATACCTGTTGGTACCGGATTCCTAAAATTTGTGCATCGTTCCCCACAAGACAAGAACCTTTATTTCGAAATTCAAAAACAAAATCTATTCGCGTCAGAAATGAGAGATTTTTTGTTTCTCCATACAGAATTAGTTTCTTCAGATTCTGACGTAACAAACAATTTCTATGAGACATCAGAACCCCCATTTACCCCCGTTTATACGATTTAAGGGTACATAAAGCAGATTTTTTTACTTTACTAGACTTAAGTATAAAGAAGTCGGTTAATACATTTAAGGTTATGTTTATACAATGTATCAATGGCCAACTCTCAGTAGAGTAGAAGGGAAGGTTCCTTCGGAACAATTATTATTTATTTCAAGCTATTTCGGATCTTTCTTAATCTTCAAAAAGAATAAAATTCCGTAATGGAATGGTAGGATGAAAAAAAAAAGAAAAAATCAAAAGGAAGTGTGGAAAAAATGACAAGAAGATATTGGAACATCAATTTGAAAGAAATGATAGAAGCAGGAGTTCATTTTGGTCATGGTATTAAGAAATGGAATCCTAAAATGGCCCCTTACATTTCGGCAAAGCGTAAAGGTACTCATATTATAAATCTCGCTAGAACGGCTCGTTTTTTATCAGAAGGTTGTGATTTAGTTTTTGATGCAGCAAGTCAGGGAAAAAGTTTCTTAATTGTTGGCACAAAAAAAAGAGCAACGGATTTAGTAGCATCAGCTGCAATAAGGGCTCGTTGTCATTATGTTAATAAAAAGTGGTTCAGTGGTATGTTAACTAATTGGTCGATTACGAAAACTAGACTTTCTCAATTTAGAGATTTAAGAGCAGAAGAAAAAATGGGAAAATTCCAACATCTCCCAAAAAGAGATGTGGCAATCTTGAAGAGAAAATTATCCACCTTGCAAAGATATCTCGGCGGGATCAAATATATGACGAGATTGCCAGACATTGTGATCGTCCTTGATCAGCAAAAAGAGTATATAGCTCTTCGGGAATGTGCCATTTTGGGGATTCCTACTATTTCTTTAGTCGATACAAATTGCGACCCGGATCTCGCGAATATATCGATTCCAGCCAACGATGACACTATGACTTCAATTCGATTGATTCTTAACAAATTAGTATTTGCTATTTGTGAAGGCCGTTCTCTCTATATAAGAAATCATTGATTAAGAAGAATAGTGAATTCTTGGGCAACTGCGTAGATTTATGGAATCACTTACTATTCTTTTTTGTTTTGCATAGAAAAAAGAAGGGAAATATTGATATATATTAGAGGGTATTGATATATATTATGATCTGATGTGCTTTCTTGGTATCCTAAATATAAGATTAATACTTCAAGTTGCTGAGTTGAGAAAGAGATGGTTGAATCAAAAGAATTCCTTTTTTGAAGTTCAATTTTTATCAGAGGACAATATGAATATTATACCTTGTTCCATTAAAACACTCAAGGGGTTATACGATATATCGGGTGTAGAAGTAGGCCAACACTTCTATTGGCAAATAGGAGGTTTCCAAATTCATGCCCAAGTACTCATCACTTCTTGGGTCGTAATTACTATCTTGTTAGGTTCAGTTGTCATAGCTGTTCGGAATCCACAAACCATCCCGACCGACGGTCAGAATTTCTTTGAATATGTCCTTGAGTTTATTCGAGACTTGAGCAAAACTCAGATTGGAGAAGAATATGGTCCCTGGGTTCCCTTTATTGGAACTATGTTCCTTTTTATTTTTGTTTCGAATTGGTCGGGTGCTCTTTTACCTTGGAAAATTATAGAGTTACCTCATGGGGAATTAGCAGCGCCCACGAATGATATAAATACTACTGTTGCTTTAGCTTTACTCACGTCAGCAGCATATTTTTATGCGGGTCTTAGCAAAAAAGGATTGAGCTATTTCGAGAAATATATTAAACCAACCCCAATCCTTTTACCAATTAACATCCTAGAGGATTTCACAAAACCATTATCGCTTAGCTTTCGACTTTTCGGGAATATATTAGCGGATGAATTAGTCGTTGTTGTTCTTGTTTCTTTAGTCCCCTTAGTAGTCCCTATACCTGTCATGTTTCTTGGATTATTTACAAGCGGTATTCAAGCTCTTATTTTTGCAACATTAGCCGCAGCCTATATAGGTGAATCCATGGAGGGGCATCATTGAATTGACTAGTTTTGGAAATAGTATTTTTGTTTTTTCAGCTTAGCTCAATTCATGCATGGTTCCAGATAATGCGCTTGGTTGCAAAAAAAATAGAATAGTTAGAAATGCGTATGAATATACAACCTAGAGTTGTAGGAGAGAAAATAGACTATATTATGGAATTGTCAAAGTATAGTAAGGAGGGAGGGTGGAGTCAGACTAGATCTATACTATATATCCTTAATGTCTAGAAGTGGGGTGGAGTCATCTTTTGTGCGGTTTTCCGCGTTAAGCAATTATTTTAGAATCCGATTCAATAGAAAAATACGCAAACAAAATAGAAGAAAAAGATGTATATAGGGTATTATATATTCCTAGGTTAGATTCATTATCTAATCCGAGATATGGAATTCCCTTCTATGTAGTTCGGACAATTGAAATTATAATTTCAATTTGTACTTTTTTAGTTACTTCTCCCCAATATAGATAGAGCTTATGAAGTATACTTCTCCCCAATAGAGCTTAGAAGTAAGAATTTCTTGGTTGATTGTATCCTTAACCATTTTTTTTTTGACACGAGGAACTCACCATGAATCCACTAATTGCTGCTGCTTCTGTTATTGCTGCTGGATTGGCCGTAGGGCTTGCTTCTATTGGGCCTGGAGTTGGTCAAGGTACTGCTGCAGGACAAGCTGTAGAAGGTATTGCGAGACAGCCAGAAGCAGAAGGTAAAATACGAGGTACTTTATTGCTTAGTCTAGCTTTTATGGAAGCTTTAACAATTTATGGACTAGTTGTGGCACTAGCGCTTTTATTTGCGAACCCTTTTGTTTAATCCTAACAAATAAAATAAGCTCTTTCGATTAGATACTTTTTTCTTTTTTTAGTTAAATGGGTATTTGCTTCTGCAATTCCAATTATATCAATACTTTATTTTATTTATTCCTATTTATTACTGCTGGAATTAGCTATTTATCGGGACAGACAATATCCCACCCCAGGAAGGGCTAAGTTGAGTATGATTAATTTAGAAGATATGCTCGCCTTCTTCCTTCCCGTCCTTAGTTTAGGAAAGCGGAAAGTTTTTTTCCTTTTATTTTAGGAATTTTGGGAACAGAGCATTTCAACAAAGGAGGTCTTTCACAGGTCAAAGAAGACCTAAGAATTAATCTAAAAGAAATTACTAGATTGAATCTATTTGCATTAAAAAAACCGATCAAAAAAGGGCGAGCGAAGTAAGTGATCGAAAAACTTTGTTCTTTGTTTGTCCTATCTATAAGAGGAGAGCATATGAAAAATGTAACCCATTCTTTCGTTTTTTTAGCTCACTGGCCATCCGCTGGCAGTTTCGGGCTTAATACCGATATTTTAGCAACAAATCTAATAAATCTAACTGTAGTGGTTGGTGTTTTGATTTTTTTTGGAAAGGGAGTGTGTGCGAGTTGTCTATTTCAAGAATAGATTGGATCTATCCGGCTGCACTTTAGAATATTTTTTAGTATTTTTCGGATAAATAAGAAAAGAGTGCACGATCTCGACGAATTACTTCTGAATAAATTCAGAAATCATATGGAAGAACCATAGCATTTCGCGACTCATTGGTAAATCAACTTTGATTCTCTATAAACCAATAATGTGAGACTATTAACACGGTTAAAGCTAAACTGCTTGAAGTCCAGGCAAAAAGAGGTACTCTTTCTACAACTATATTTAGTATTAGTACCTAAATGCTTTAAACGGGAAATTACTAATGTAGAATTTATCTGATATAGAACACTCATATCGATAAAATGGTTTGAACTATTTTATTTACTAGAAAAAGGGGCACCCTGCCCTTTTTTATCCAATGCCGAATCGACGACCTATCTATAAAAAAAGAGAAATTTTTTGGATTTGAAGAAAAAAAATTCTATTAATTTTCATTTTCCATTTATTTGGTTAGTTTTTCTTAATGAAATTGAAATTATTAACTAAAGGGCAAATAGAAATAAAGAAACAACTTTGCTGACCATGATAGATTTTTATCTAGGAAGAAGAGTCCTCTTAATATTTATCTAGTCTTATATGGGTTTCGGTATATTGAAATATAAACAGAAAAGAGAAAGAAGATAGAGGATAGGCTCATTACTTAACAAAAAAGGATATGGAAATGGCAAAAGCAAAATAAAGAAAAAAAGAGCGTGAGAGCCAAATGAATCGAAAGATTCATGTTTGGTTCGGGAAGAGATCA